TGAACCTGTTCTTTCGATGACCCCTCTTAATTGATAATTGAGACAAGAAATTCAATGTTTTAATTCAATGTTTTAAAGTAGGAATGAATTTGATTCCATCATACATATTGGGATCGGGTCATACGTAAAATAAAAAGTATTTCTTTTTTCTTTTTTTTTTTCGACTCATTTAGACATTTCTATCAAATTTCATTTTTTTTCTGGCTCGGCTATCTCACCTAGCCGAGCCATTCCCTTTATTTTACCGGGGCCAGCAAAATCAATAAAATACGGAAACAATTCTATTGAACGAGTAAAAGGAGAGAGAGGGATTCGAACCCTCGATAGTTTCAAAGAACTATGCCGGTTTTCAAGACCGGAGCTATCAACCACTCAGCCATCTCTCCAACAAAAGTCAATTTCTATTTTATTCTTATTCTCCCGAATGGAACATGGTCATATGAATTGATAGCATCACGAGTTGTAGAAAAATATCAAGTGTAATAAGTTGATAGGTCGATCCATTTATCTGTATATTCTATTTATCTGTATATTTTATATAAATGTATGATCTACCATGCCCGCTTAATTACAAAATTCCCCTCGGCTCCACTCCATCTTTGAATAAAGTGGTAAAAAAGTGGGAATTAAGTCATATTATATAGAATCGATGGATTCCATAGTATAAAATCCCTCCGTGATACATTTTATTACAATGAAGGGTAGAGGGATCAAATGGTATAGTTTGTTTGTTTGTTGGTAACTTGGAGGATTCTAAGTATGACGATAGCTTTCCAATTGGCTGTTTTTGCATTAATTGCTACTTCATCAATCTTACTAATTAGTGTACCCGTTGTATTTGCTTCTCCCGATGATTGGTCAAGTAACAAAAATTTTGTCCTTTCCGGTACATCATTATGGATTGGATTAGTCTTTCTGGTGGGTATCCTTAATTCTCTCATCTCTTGAACCTATCTGTTCCAGATCAATGACCCCTCCCCCGAATTCGAATTCTTTCGGGTTGTGAGACACAGTAAAATTGAATCAATATAACAATCTAATAAGTCTCCAAAAATACAAATAAAGAAAACTCAAAATTAGAAGGAGGGGTCGTCAAACTTAAACTTCTTGAATGAATTGAATGAAATATTCTAATAATAAAGAAATAGAAAAATAAAATTTAAAAAGAAATTAATTAAGAATAGAATATTAAGAATTTAATTAGAATCGACTTGAAGAGAGTATCTGGCCCGACTCTACACAAATATGATCCAGACATATATATACACATATATATATATATATATATTATGTATATGTAAGGACATATTCCTTCTCAAGAAGGAAAAGATGCGGGTATAGTCGAATGGTAAAATTTCTCTTTGCCAGGGAGAAGACGCGGGTTCGATTCCCGCTATCCGCTCAAGGTCAAGGTAAAGTAATTTCTTTACTACGATAAAGATCAAAAATTTTGTATAGGTATAGTTGACCGCGATAGTGTAGTGATTCTATCCTTCTCGTTCTTTTTTTCTCTCACCCAAAAACAAAAGAAAAAACGACAAAATTATTAGTATTAGTTAATTTACTAGATTAACGGATTCAAACCTACAATAATTTTTTGATAAAATTTCCATTTTGCAGCGGGGACAGGATTTGAACCTGCGACCTCAAGGTTATGAGCCTTGCGAGCTACCAAGCTACTCTACCCCGCGCTGGAGAAAAGGACTGGAAACGAGTTGACAAACAAGAATGGAATGCGCCCTCTACCATATCTGTACAAATGGAATAACCCATTTATACAGAATGGTCAAGGGGTTCTCTATGATCAATAAGGATCATAGAAATGAAAATATCTTTTCATCCTTACCAACTGGATCTTGTTGCTCCTGGCAACAAACATGCGTGAACCATTTCACGAAGTATGTGTCCGGATAACCCAAAGTCTCGATAATTAGCTCTCGGTCTTCCGGTCAAAAAACAACGTCGATGAAGACGCGTAGATGCACTATTACGTGGTGGAGATTGTAACTTTCCATGAATTTCCCTTTTATCACTCAACGACGCAACCTTGCTTATTTCATTTTTTGAGGATCGGCGAATCCAATGATATTTTTGTTCCAATTTTTGCCTCTTCTTCTCCCTCTGAATCAAACTTTTCTTTGCCATAATGGTTAAGTTCCTATTAGTCTCAATGATACAAGTCGGATCCTAGATGGAAAAGTGTAGAATATTTATGTTAGTATATTAATAAATTAATTCGAATTCTAATTCTATATCCATAGAAGTAGAAGTCAGTAGAGTATATATAATAAGTGCAAGGAATGTAGAACTAAAAAAGTAAGCTTTCCACATAGAATATATGATAATCTACTTTATTATTCTTCATTTTTTCTTCTTTCTTTTGCTTCTACAAATTCAATAAAATAAATCGAAAGAATAAGGTTTCTTATTAATTGAATTTCCAAAGGATTCGTTAGAATCGGATCCAAGAGAGATTTGAAATAAGGAAAAAGACAGGGAATTCCCGGAAAATCCCTAAAGGGGATTCCCGGAAAATCCCTAAAGAGGCAAAAAGTTATTTATTTTTGAATTATATACATATGTCAAAAAAAATGGAAAAGGGTAACATGAAATTTGTTTTATTTGACAATTTGCGCAGAAGGAACAAAACCATGCAACTTAAGTAACTCACTTAGAACGCTCTTTAACAGATTACGCGGTACGATTAGATCGAATAAACCCTTTTGGAATAAATTTTCCGACGTTTGTAAATCTTCGGGTACTGTCAGATTCAATGTTTGCTCAATTACTCTTTTACCCGCAAATGCAATGTCGGCGTCGGGTTCGGTAATAATTATATCTCCCAACATACCAAAACTGGCTGTCACCCCACCAGTAGTGGGCGATGTAAGCATTGATATATATAATAAATTTTTTTTTGTTTGGTATTTATGTAAAGCAGCAGATATTTTAGCCATTTGCATCAAGCTCAAGCTTCCTTCTTGCATCCGTGCCCCCCCGGAAGCACATACTAAAATAAGGGGTAGGCCTTTTTTGGTAGCATATTCAATCAACCGGGTTATTTTTTCACCTACTACGGATCCCATACTACCTCCTATAAACTGAAAATCCATAATTCCAGTTGCTACAGGAATACCGTTTAGTTGACCTGTACCTGTTTGAACAGCTTCAGTTAACCCGGTCTCTTCTTGATAGGAATCAATACGATCTTTATAATCTTTCTCTTCGGATTCGGATCCGAAATCAATACAATCTTCCGAAACTCCCTCTTTTTTCGAATTTTCTTCTTGACCGTATAAATAAATAGGATCTGAGGATCCGTAAATAGGATAAGTAGGATTCTTAGAATCTTCATACTTAATCTCAGAGTGGGAATCTTCATTACACTTGCATATATCATCTTCGGGAGTGTCTTCTTTACACTTGCATATGTTGGGAAGATTTCTATCTAGATGTATATGTATATGTATAGGCTGTTCGGAAGTTTTTTCATCAGACTTGTTGGGAAGATTGATATTTAGAGTTATATTTATATTCTGTTCGGAAGTTTTTTCATTACACTTACACTTGCACTTGGACTTGCACTTGGACTTGCACTTGGACTTGCACTTGCACTTGCAAGGACATATATGGTCATTTTTCTTAGAATCCGCCTCCTCCTGAGGAATAGCTATTTTAAAGGGAACCCCATTAATTGTACGAGGATCCATAAATTTTTGAATAGGATCCTCTATAACAAGAGCCCCTTGAAATTTACTGTGATCCGTAGCCCCTTGAAATTCACTGGGATCCGAATCAATCTTTTCTTTTTCTTTATCTATGAGATTCCTAGTAATTTCTAATTCCACCTTCTTATCAATCGTGTCTTCATCATCCCAGTAACTGGGATCCGAATCAATCTTTTCTTTTTCTTTTTCTTTTTCTTTATCTATGAGATTCCTAGTAATTTCTAATTCCACCTTCTTATCAATCGTGTCTTCATCATCCCAGTAACTGGGATCCGTAGAAATCATGTCTTCATCTGCGAGATTCCTAATAATTTCTGATTTCATCTTCTTATCAATCGTGTCTTTATCCATAGGATTCCTATCAATATCAAATTCAATGGGATCCGTAGAAATCATGTCTTCATCCATAGGATTCCAAGTGCCCTGATCAACCGGAAGTTCGATTCTTTCTAAACTACTCATTTTCAAATTAAATCCACAGTACTCACAAATATTCAATTTTGTCTGAAAAAAATATTTTTTATAATTTAATCCATAACAATTTTCGCATTGAACCCACAAATGCCCATAATTTTGAGTTCCCTCAAGAGTCAGATCTGACTCTTGATTCTGGGTTCCCTCAACATTCTGATCTGACTCTTGATTCGGGGTTCCCCCCAGATTCTGAGCAGACTCTTGATTAGGATCTGACTCTTGATTCTGGGTTCCCTCAACATTCTGATCTGACTCTTGATTCTGGGTTCCCTCAACATTCTGATCTGACTCTTGATTCGGGGTTCCCTCAACATTCAGAGCAGACTCTTGATTATGGTCTGAATCTGGATTCCGAGTTCCCTCTTGATTATGGGCAGACTCACCATTCCGGGTTACCTCAACATTCTGCGTTCCCTCAAGAATCTGAACAGACTCAAGATTTTGAGCAGACTCTTGATTAGGATCTGACTCTTGATTCGGGGTTCCCTCCAGATTCAGAGCAGACTCTTGATTAGGATCTGACTCTTGATTCGGGGTTCCCTCCAGATTCAGAGCAGACTCTTGATTAGGATCTGACTCTTGATTCTGGGTTCCCTCCAGATTCTGAGCAGACTCTTGATTAGGATCTGACCCTTGATTCAGAGTTCTTCCCTCCAGATTCTGAGCAGACTCTTGATTCTGTCTTCCCTCGACATTCTGGGTTCCCTCAAGAGTCTGACCACACTCTTGATTTTTTTTATAAATCTTTTTCTTATTTTTCTTTTTGCTTCTTCGATACTCCCGATTTTCAAAATATTTTATTTTTTCGAAATATTCTTTTTGATCTTGAATAAAATATTCCTCTTGATCTGGAAGATCTTCTTCTGTTTCATAATAATTATATAAATCATCAGAATCATCAAATGGATCAGAATCATCAAAATCATCAGAATCATCAGAATCATCAGAATCTTCAGGTATTTCAAAGTCGGAATCTACATCGTCTTCAGGTATTTCAAAGTCGGAATCTACATCGTCAACAGGTAATTCAAAGTCGGAATCTACATCGTCAACAGGTAATTCAAAGTCGGAATCTACATCGTCAACAGGTAATTCAAAGTCGGAATCTACATCGTCAACAGGGAGATCTTTTTTACCTTTTTTACCTTTCGGATCAAGAAGAGGTAGAGGAGGAGAAGGAGGAGGAAAAGAACTAGAGCCTCCATTTCCACCGCCATTTCCACCGCCATTTTTCTTTCTCTTTTTATAACTCCTCTTCTTTTTTGGTTTATCTTTATCATCAAGATTTTTAAGTCTATTTTCATCTTGTTGATCTTGAGAAGAGCAATATGTTTTTCCATGGTCTTCTGGATCTAGAGAACAGTAATCTGTTTTTCCATGGTCTTCTGGATCTTGAGAAGAGTCATGTGTTTTTTCATGGTCTTCTGGATCTTGAGAAGAGTCATGTGTTTTTTCATGCTCTTCTCGATCTTGAGAAGAGTCATGTGTTTTTTCATGCTCTTCTGGATCTTGAGAAGATTGTCCATGCTCTTCTGGATCTTGAGAAGAGTCATGTGTTTTTTCATGCTCTTCTGGATCTTGAGAAGATTGTCCATGCTCTTCTGGATCTTGAGAAGAGTCATGTGTTTTTTCATGCTCTTCTGGATCTTGAGAAGAGTCATGTGTTTTTTCATGCTCTTCTGGATCTTGAGAAGAGTAAAATGTTTCTATATGGTCTCTTGGATCTTGAGAACAGTAATATGTTTTTATATGGCCTTTTCCATTTTGAGAACCAGGTTTAGTAGGCATATACGACATCAGTGAGAAAAAAGAGTCATTAATGAAATTTACATAATATAAGCGTTTCATATAAATTAGTCTTTCTTTACCAGTTAAAAATTTGCCTAATTGTATAAATGTTCTACATTCATACTCAATAGTTACTTGCTTAGAAGTAATTTTCTGGAGTATCTCAAATCGTTGTTCTTCTTTGTCTTTAATAAAATCCGTGCATTCCAAGATTTCTTTAGATACCAGAGCATTATAAATTTGTATAAATAATTTAATTATAAATACTTCCAGAGCACTTGTTAAAGAATTCGAAAGAGGCGTATATTTATAACGAAATTGATTATAATAATCAGCGGCCCAAGCCAGATCGTGTGTTTCCCTAATACGAATTTCCCTGGGATCAATACCCTCAGAAAGCATTGCGCGTCGGAAAGCCGCGTTTTTATGTTTTAAAAGATTTTCTATTATTACCCTTATCCTATATAAGGATTTCATGTTTTGGTGAAATACCTTCGACGTGTTTACTCTTTCGTCCTCGATTTCCTTCATTTTATTTATCCAATTTACAAATCCCTGCGAAATTTCGCCCTCTATCCGAGATGCATAAGCATTAAAATCAGAACAATTTTCAGAAAACTCATGAAACTCTTTTTTATATAAATTTTCGTACGATTCGTTTTCGTCGTCTTTTTCGAAAGGATTTTTCTTAGTCAAACCAACACTTGTTTTCGATTTGCCTATAGAATTAAAATCCCTCCGCCACCATTTCCAAATAGAAGGGTGTTGCCCCTTATTTGGACTAAGATAACACTTCTCTTGTATCACAGCAAAGTTGAAAGATCCCATAAGTGAAGAAAGTGAATTCGTATTTTGTACGCTCATACGGTACCTCCTACCTTTAATACTTTTTTTTTTTTTGATTGTGGAATAGAATAAATACGCTTATTGAATTACCAAAAGGGGATCCCGAAATAACTTTTTTTTTCTAGAAATTCATAATCAGTCTTATTTTAGTTAATTTCTTGAAATTCATAATCAGTCTTATTTTAGTTAATTTCTAGAAATTCATAATCAGTCTTATTTTAGTTAATTTCTTGAAATTCATAATCAGTCTTATTTTAGTTAATTTCTAGAAATTCATAATCAGTCTTATTTTAGTTAATTTCTTGAAATTCATAATCAGTCTTATTTTAGTTAATTTCTTGAAATTCATAATCAGTCTTATTTTAGTTAATTTCTAGAAAAAAAAGCAACTTTTCGTCTGCCTACTTAACTCAGAGGTTAGAGTATTGCTTTCATACGGCAATAGTCATTGGTTCGAATCCAATAGTAGGTAAAGGTAAGGTCAGGTCAAACTTATGATACACCGTAGACTCCGGTATATAATAAGTTTCTCTACTCACTCTCTGATTATTTGGACGTACCAACTAGTTACGAAATCGTATTGGTAGCCTCTAATCGTGTCTTAGCTCGTCTGAGAGCTAGATTTGCTTCAATTATTTGTCTCTTTCCTTCAGCTTTCCTCAAATTAGCTTCTGCTTTTTCAAGAGTTTGCTGGGCTTCTTGTGGATCAATGTCACTACCGCTCTCAGCTTCATTTACTAAAACAGTGATCTCATTATTGCCTATTATGGCAAAACCGCCCATCAGAGCCATTGTTAACCATTGGTCGTTAAGTCGTATTCTTAAAATCCCTATATCTACACCTGTGGCAATAGGAGCATGATTTAGTAATATGCCGATTTGGCCGCTATGAGTAGGTAAAATTATTTCTTTTACTTCTATTTCGGAATTATAAACAATTCGATTAGGAGTCAGTACACAAAGATTTAAGGTCATTTCTTCAATTTGCTCTCCATTTCGAAGTTCATAGCTTTCGCGGTAGCTTCATCGATGTTACCTACCAAATAAAAGGCCTGTTCAGGGAGACTATCTAATTCTCCGGAAAGGATCAATTGAAACCCTCTAATTGTTTCTGCTAGGCCAACATATTTTCCTGGGGAGCCCGTAAATACTTCTGCTACGAAAAAGGGTTGTGATAAAAACCGCTCAATTTTTCGTGCTCTTGCTACGGTTAAACGATCTTCTTCGGACAATTCGTCCAACCCAAGGATAGCTATAATGTCCTGAAGTTCTTTGTAACGTTGTAAGATCTGCGTAACTCTTTGTGCAGTTTCATAATGTTCCTTGCCAACGATCCGAGGTTGGAGCATCGTTGACGTTGAACCTAACGGATCCACTGCTGGATAGATGCCTTTGGCGGCTAATCCTCTTGACAGTACGGTAGTAGCGTCTAAATGTGCAAATGTCGTGGCAGGAGCGGGATCGGTCAAATCGTCTGCAGGTACATAAACTGCTTGAATCGAAGTTATGGCCCCTTCTTTTGTAGAAGTAATTCTTTCCTGTAACGAGCCCATTTCGGTACTAAGAGTAGGTTGATAGCCCACAGCGGAAGGCATTCTACCCAATAAGGCGGATACTTCAGATCCTGCTTGTACGAAACGGAAGATATTGTCGATAAATAGAAGTACGTCTTGTCTATTAAAATCTCGGAAATATTCTGCCATAGTTAGGGCAGTCAACCCAACTCTCATACGTGCTCCCGGCGGTTCATTCATTTGACCGTAGACTAGAGCCACCTTTGATTCCGAAATATTTTGTTCATTAATAACTCCGGATTCTTTCATTTCCTTGTAAAGATCATTTCCCTCACGAGTACGTTCACCTACTCCGCCAAATACGGATACGCCCCCATGAGCTTTTGCAATGTTGTTGATCAATTCCATAATGAGTACTGTTTTACCCACTCCAGCTCCCCCAAATAGTCCGATTTTTCCTCCACGGCGATAAGGGGCTAAAAGATCTACCACTTTTATTCCTGTTTCAAAAATAGATAATTTTGTATCTAACTGGGTAAAGGCAGGCGCAGATCTATGAATAGGAGATGTTGTGCGAGTATCTACGGGACCTAAATTATCAACGGGCTCTCCAAGTACGTTAAAAATTCGTCCGAGAGTTGCTCCACCGACTGGAACGCTTAAGGGAGCTCCTGTGTCAATAACTTCCATTCCTCGCCTTAGACCGTCTGTAGCACTCATCGCTACAGCCCTAACTCGATTATTTCCTAATAATTGTTGTACCTCACAAGTCACATTAATTGGTTGACCTGCACTATCTCGACTTTTCACTATCAGAGCACTGTAAATATTCGGCATCTTACCTGGAGGAAAAGCTACGTCCAGTACCGGACCAATAATTTGAGCGATACGCCCCAGCTTTTTTTTTTCAAGTGCGGAAACCCCAGGACCTGAAGTAGTAGGATTGGCTTTCATAATAATAGTAAAGTAAAATATGTCGAAATTTTTTGCGAAAATGAAAATTATCGAATCCAAAATAAAATAAATGTCCGATAGCAGATTGATCGATTAATTAAATAAGAAATTTCTTAAATAAGACATAGGAGTTAGCACTCAATTTTTTTGATACTATCCAAATGAATCCAATTCAATTGTTCACTAAATTCTATTATGACACGTTATACTCAAAAATGTCAACCAGTGAATCCTCGAGTACATATTACAGTATACCACGTTATACTAGAAAATGCCAACCAGTGAATCTTCAAGTCCACCAAAATTATTTGAAAAAAAAAATACCAAATGTTTTGCTTTTTCAATTTTCCCTCTACACGATCAACAATTCCATAAGCTTGAGCTTCTGTTGCTGACATATAAACATCTCTTTCCATATCTTGGTATATAATCCAGAGGGGTTTGTACGTTCTTTCGGAATAACCCCTTGCGAGGAACCGTACATGCATCTTTTGACGCATACGGTTCCAGTTCACAAAAAGTGTGAAAGAAAATCAATGTGTAGATTCTATCTAGTTATAAGGGTTTTTTCCATTCTATTTTGTAAGAAATAAAATTACTTTTTTTTTTTACTTATTGTTGAAAATTCCCCCTTTTTTTTTTTATTATCTTACGACGACACAACAATCAAATCTAGATTCTCATTTTTTTGAAAACAAACTAGCAATCCATTTTTTAGTTCTGATTCGAATTTGGTTTTGATTCAATTACCAATTAAACAAAGACCTCTTTTTTTTGAAAAAAAGACCTATTTTTTCTTTTTGGTTTGAATTTTTTCTTTTTGTTTCTAAATTTAGCATTTCTAATAATAGTCGACTTCATTCTTTCAAAAATTTTGTTATTAACAATAAAAGGTAACAAAGATAAGATACGAGCTTTTTTTATAGCAAGATTAGTAAATCGTTGTTGTTTCAAGGTCAATCTAGTTACTCGCCTAGATAATATTTTTCCTCGGTCACTAATTAATTGACTAAGTAAATTCTTGTTTTTATAATCAATTCCCAAACCTGAATGGATCGGGGGCAAAGGTTTACGATAAGGTCGCTTGCGTTTTTGATGACGCTTGAGTTTTTTAGCAGAAAGTCGCTTGCGTTCTTGAAAAAAAGGTAGCTTGGGTCGAGGAAGAAGGGATACCTTGGGTCGAGGAAGAAGGGATACCTTGGTCTTTTCAACAGGGGGTAGCTTGGTCTTTAGGGATAGCTTGGTCTTTTCAACAGGGGGTTGCTTGGTCTTTTCAACAAGGGATAGCTTGGTCTTTTCAACAGGGGGTTGTTTGGGTTGTTCTTTTTCAACAACAGGGGGTTCCTTGGGCTTGGGTTGTTCAACAGGGGGTTGCCTGGGTTGCTCGGGCTTGGGTTGCTCGGGCTTGGGTTGCTCGGGCTTGGGTTGTTCAACAGGGGGTTGCCTGGGTTGCTCGGGCTTGGGTTGCTCGGGCTTGGGTTGCTCGGGCTTGGGTTGCTCGGGCTTGGGTTGCTCGGGCTTGGGTTGCTCGGGCTTGGGTCGAACGTATATATCGCGAAAAGGGGGTTTCTTGGGCTTGGGTCGAACGTATATATCGCGAAAAGGGGGTTTCTTGGGTTTGGGTTGTTCTTTTTCAACAACAGGGGGTTCCTTGGGTTTGGTTTGTTCTTTTTCAACAACAGGGGGTTCCTTGGGTTTGGTTTGTTCTTTTTCAACAACAGGGGGTTCCTTGGGCTCGGGCTTGGGTCGAACGTATATATCGCGAAAAGGGGGTTTCTTGGGCTTGGGTCGACCGTATATATCGGGAAAAGGGGGTTTCTTGGGCTTGGGCTTGGGTCGACCGTATATATCGGGAAAAGGGGGTTCCTTGGGTTTGGGTCGACCGTATATATCGGGAAAAAGGGGTTCCTTGGGTTTGGGTTCTTCAAAAGGGGGTTGCTTGGGCTTGGGTTGTTCAACAGGGGGTTGCTCGGGCTTGGGTCGAACGTATCGATCGCGAAAAGGGCGTTTGTATCGTTCGTAGTATCGATCGCGAAAAGTGCGTTGCTCGGGTTTGGGTTGTTCTTTTTCAACAACAGGGGGTTCGGGTTGTTCAACAGGGGGTTCGGGTTCGGGTTGTTCAACAGGGGGTTCGGGTTGTTCAACAGGGGGTTCGGGTTGTTCAACAGGGGGTTCGGGTTCGGGTTGTTCAACAGGGGGTTCGGGTTTGGGTTGTTCTTTTTCAACAACAGGGGGTTCGGGTTGTTCAACAGGGGGTTGTTTGGTTTGTTCTTTTTCAACAACAGGGGGTTGCTCGGGGTTTTCAAAAGGGATGTGTTTAGACATAGTTTACTCCTAAATATAAAGTAGAATATACCGAAAATCCTATTTCGGTTGTACATAAAAAAATTCGAATGATTTTTAATTTTATAATAATATTAATAGAAAATCGAAATTTATATAATATTTCTATTAATATAAAATCGATTAATAGAAATTCGAATGAAAATAGTTTTGTCTCCTTCCTTGAAAGAATGATAGACAGACGTTCGGTTCGATCTATTTCTTTATCTCTCCATGAATGGTATGTCTGTAACAATAGGTACAGAATTTTCGCAATTCCAACCAACTGGGCATCTTGTGTCGATTCTTTTGAGTAATATATCTGGAAAGGCCCCTTGATTCCTTATTAACACTCTTTCGAACACAAGCGGTACATTCCAAAATAACCTTTACTCGGGCATCTTTACCCTTAGCCATCAACCTAACCTCCTTTGGATTTTTGATTCAAAGCACTTACTTTTCTATTTTTATTCTCGACCCGAAGTGAAGAAGAAAGTAAAATAAAAAAAAATAGAAATTCCTAACTCGAAATACAAATACAATAAGAAAGATTTCGTTGCAATGACAATAAATCGAGTAATACATTTATTATTTTATGGTAAATAAATTTGAGAAATACTCCGTAATGTAATCAAAAGATTTATAACCATATTTCTTCTAATCACAAAATTTCATTTTAATAGCTTGTATGATACAATTACCCTGGATTCACATTCGAACCGGATCCCAAGTTTTGATGAGGTTGAATCTACATTTCGTCTTTCTGCCCTCTACTATATCTTATATTAGAAAAAAGGGTGGGTTAGTCACAGATAGTTGATTCTATCTCTAATCTCCGTTACCCCCTTACCACGTCAATAACTAGAATGAAAAA